ACTCCTCTCCTTTCATCAAAAAATCTTATTCTTGAATCTTGTTCGTGAAATTGATAAAAAGAAATAGTTTTATATATTCTTCTAATTTCTATGTCTAGGAAACTACTACAGTATCATATATTTTATTACTTTCTATTTTAAATTTTTTTCTTTTATTGTTTTCTTTGTTCTATTTTCTTTTCTTTCAGATTAATAAAAAAAACTCCAAAGTATACTTTTTTGCAGATCGAGGTAAGAAATATACTTCGAATATTTTTTCTATTTACTTTTTTCTGTCAGATTATTTAATATTGTATTGAATTTATTTATTTATAATTTATTGAATTTTATAATTTATTTAATAATTAATAATATAATAATAAGAGATTGTAAGTGAAAGTCTCTTTCTCGTATCCATTAATTGAATTGCCGTAAAAATATCGTATGCATGGATATGAAAAGAAAATATTTGATACGCGAAGCTATGATTTGATGTATTTATTTTCTTTTTCTATAGATATATCATATTTTATAGAAATAATACATATCTTCTAGAAATAATAGAAATTTAAATTGATCTTTTCTTGTGTTCGGAAATAAAAAAAATATTTAAAATGAAAATGACTTGTATGTTCGAACTTGGAATAAACTCTTCCGCGTGGAGGAAGGGAATAGCAATTTATTCCTATAGAACCTCTAGGAACAAGAAGATTTAATCAGAAATATCGACAGATTCTTATGGAGTCCAAGCCAAAGAAGTATGAAAAACAAAATAAAAAAAAAAAAAGATCTACTGTTCGAATTTCATCTTTATCGAATTTGAATATCAGAATAGTAGATATAGTTATGATTCAATGGGTTAGGTCCACTTACTTTTTTTTATATAATCTTCTCAATCGATTTTGATTGAAATAATAGACAATCGGAATATCTGGCAATTAAAGGAGATGACTTATTATTATAAATTATTATAAATAAATATTATTATTCATTATAAAAAAAATAAATAAAAAAAAATAATATAATAATGTTCCACTTTCTAACTAGAATTATTATATTCGAATTCATTAGAATGATAACGATAACTTATTAGAATTCGAATTCATAATTCAATTTTCTAATGAAATTCTACGATTCCTTAGTTTTTTTTATTACAAATATAAACTTATTAGAAACATCAACAATATTTCTATTCTTACTTCAAATAGAAATAAAATACTACTGCTGGAGTTTTATGAAAATAAAAAGGAAAAAGCCCCTTATCGGATTTGAACCGATGACTTACGCCTTACCATGGCGTTACTCTACCACTGAGTTAAAAGGGCCCTGTTTGATTCAATTCCCGAATAAGGAACTAGCCACTATGAGTCTATATATATATTATATTTGTTACGGCATATACTTATTATATAGATATTATATAGATAAGATTAGAATATATGTACATAGATATATTTTATCTGCATAATAGTTCATTAAGGAATAAAAAATTGGATTTACCTAGTGAATATTTACCTAGTGAATAGAGTATATTTAAAAAAATGGTTTATTGATATTGGATTTGATAAATATCAATGGAATGGATTATTTCAAAACCGATTCGAATTGAAGTGATTCTCATTATAACGAAATTAATTTCATTGATACATGTATCAACTAATTTAAATAATTCATCGAATCATTGATAAATGGATTCAATTTGTCCTATCCCTCAACCAAATTCTTATTAACAATTTTCAATAACTTGTTGATCCCTATCTTTCTTACCCGATTTCCAGATTGATTATCGTTTTTTTATTTACTGGCTTAGTCTGAGATAAAAATATACCTACTAAATCTTAATAATCAATGAAAGTGAAAGAAATGAAGTTTAAACCCCTCGCTTTTTCCAGCAAACCAATCATTCTCTAACTCTAAAAGGATTATATATTTCTTTCGTTTTCTTTCGTATTATTTTTTCTATTTTTTTTGTAGAATTGGGGAGTGGCGATTGAAATGAACAATTTCGAAATCTAAATGATGAATCAAAAAATTCTATGGAATTTTGAAAGATGAAAAGATCCTTCTGATCGAATCATATCATTCCATTATATTGACAATTTCAAAAAACTGTTCATACTATGAACATAGTATAATGGCGGTCGGGCAAGTATGCCCCCATCGTCTAGTGGTTTAGGACATCTCTCTTTCAAGGAGGCAGCGGGGATTCGACTTCCCCTGGGGGTAGGGTACTACGAAAGGAAGTTGATCATAGATTATCAATAAAGACTGAAATTGATTATTCCTGGGTCGATGCCCGAGCGGTTAATGGGGACGGACTGTAAATTCGTTGGCAATATGTCTACGCTGGTTCAAATCCAGCTCGGCCCAAGAATTTGCCGATCCACCATGAAATGATATAACCCATTTGTTGTTCTTTGGAAATTACCGATGCGCTCTGATACGGAAGAATAAAAAATGATACATCCCTAGTGCTATTTATTTTATTCCGTATTACGTATTTTTTCCATAAATTCGGATCTTGAAATAAAAAAGAGTCTTTTCATTGATTCCTTTTTCAATCGATTTGGTAATAACGAACGAATTATGAATAATCCATGTCGATCTCACTAAAGTGCATATCCATATAGATATCAATATAGAAAGAAGTCCCGCCTCTATCAGTTACAGCACGACGATTCGAATTCGAATCTAAAATCGAAATAGAAAGGGTTTGAATGAAATCGTAAGAATATGTATATATATGCTGTACACTTTTTTCCCTGGGATTGTAGTTCAATTGGTCAGAGCACCGCCCTGTCAAGGCGGAAGCTGCGGGTTCGAGCCCCGTCAGTCCCGATGGATACAAATCCAATAAAAAAAGACATCAATTCATTTCATGTGTGAAAAGGAATAAAAATAACAAACAGAATTTCATTCCTAACAGGGATCCCCCTTTTTTTCTTTCTTTTTTATTTTAGTTTAAGATAAGGGTTCCGACGAAGAAAGAAAAAAAAACTCTGAAAATAAAAAGGAAAGGGAATTATTGATTGCATCAGAAAAAAAAAATTTGAATTTGGTATGGATAAAAGATTTTCCTATGTTATACTATTCAATTCTCGACGATGAATCGATTTGATAGCTCAGATATTGTATTGTTATTCATGATATTAATCCAATTTGATATCATCGAGATGTAATTTATACCATTGAATTTACCGATGAAAGATTTATCATCTCTATGGGATTAAATCCCGAGTTATTTATTGGAAATTAAAGAGAAATAAAACATAGAGATTATGGAAGTAAATATTCTCGCATTTATTGCTACTGCACTGTTTATTCTAGTTCCTACTGCCTTTTTACTTATAATTTATGTAAAAACGGTAAGTCAAAGTGACTAATTTTACTTAAATTTTACTTAAATAAACATGACTTCTTAATTCTTATCAATACAATGATTGAATAAAAAAAATGAAAAAGGATTTCAATTTCGGGTCTTAGTCTTAAATGAAATGATCAGCCTAGAATCAGCAGAATTCTATGAAATCTGATAGTGTGGTAGAAGGAAATCAAATTGATTTATATCTTTCTACCATACTATATATCTTTCTACCATACTATATATTATTGCAGTGTATAAAGTTTTACTCTATAAAAACAGAGGTTTAATATGGATCAATCTATAATATATAATATGGATCTTCATATACATATATATAATGTACATGATATACATATATATAATGTACATGGCATAGCGTCCCAGGTTTTTTTCTTTGTTTCATCTATTTGATTTGTATTGATTTCAATCAATCAGAAATAATCAAAAGATAACTCTTATTTTTCCGATTCGAATTTATAGATTTCTGATTATTTTCAAGACTAATCCCCGTATCATAAAAAAAAAAAAAAATAAAAAGGAGGGGACAAAAAAATAGAGTAGGAGTGGGGGGGGGTAGTTCCGCGGTTACTCATTCTCCTGATATAACTTTGGTAAGAGCCAGTTCATCGAAATAGAAATTTTAGGAAAAACTCGGTTAAAATAAGAGTCAATTTTCTATTATTTGTATTCCTTTGACTTTCAAAATATGAACATGGGAATAATTAAAATATTTGTTTGATTGAAAGAGTATTTTCTATTTTCTATATTATCCATATTTTCTATATTATCCATATTTTCTATATTATCCATAGAATACATTACACCATTAGATAGAATACAATAGAATTAGAATTTCGAAATGATGATATTTTTGAATTCCATTTAGAAATGGAATTCATGAATTCAGTTAATTAGTATTAATTAAATACTTAAATTCAATAGTGAAATTCAAAAAATTTCAGAACCCAGTTATAAATAGAAAGCAAGTGATACAGTTTGATTTGAGTTTGATCCCTTAATTAATTCAATTAGTAGTACTTTTAGAGTCCACTTCTTCCCCATACTACGAGTGAAAGGGAAAATGTAAAAACTACCATTAAAGCAGCCCAAGCAATACTTACTATATCCATGTAAATTTTGTCTCCTATCTCTTATCAATATGAAGAAATTATTTCATTATTGTTCACTAATTCTTCTTGTATTATTTTCTTTTTTTTTTTTATTATTCACTAAATAATACTATAATAATAAATAATATTATAATAACTATAATAATAATAGTGAAATCGCTGGTACAGAGTCAAAAAGGAATTCTGGCCTAACACCATTGAAGAAACAATCCAATAAGTCCAATTAGAATATCTAACAAGTTCTGCTTATCTGATTTCTAGTAGAATCCGAAAAGATTAAGCATAAACAAAATATCCGGAGACATCCTTGGAAGTATTAAGAGAATGAATGTTACTAAAAGGTAGGAATAATAAGACCTATGTTTTATTTTGCCCCCCATTTTTTTAAGTAATTTCATTAAGTAAAAAAAAATATATAGAATCAAGACAGATTACTTCGCATACTCATACTCTTATTTCTATCTCTTATTTTTATTTAATTAAATCCTTCTCGTCTCCCGATTCGTTCTATAAAACAATCGGAAGACGGCCTATTCCATTTTTGTCTATGAAATTCTTTGACTAGAGGTTACCGAAAAGAAAGAATTTATTTTTGAATTTTATAATAAATTTTTTAATAATATAATATTGTTATTTAATAATATAATATTGTTAATTAAAAGTTAATTAAAATATAATATGATTAATATATTAATATAAGTATGAAAATAGAACTATTTAAATAAAATAAATAAATATAAAAAAAGAAAGCCAATTAGCTATTCAATCTAACTAATATTGAATAAATGCGGGAGCGCTCATATACTTTCATGATTCTGTATACGAGGTTTCTTCCACCTTTTCCCCAACTAAAAATAGAATTAGATTCCCTGTTTGACCTATCCCTATCCAATCAAATTCAAGATCCAGTCAGTAGACAGACACTACAGTAGTAGTGGAGTGGAAGGACTATCATTTCAAGATTTATGAATTCCTTTTCACTACTAGAATCTTTCCTTGAATCTGAAATGAAAAGATTTACAATATTTTAGAGAACAAAACAAACCTCCCGATGCTTAGAATTTAGAATCAAACAAGTTTCAAGAGTCCTTTTCACCCGCTTGTTTCTACTGGAAAAAAATTGTAAAGTTTTCTATCAAAAAACAGAATAAAATATTTCAATTCTCTTGTCGATCAGGCGACACCCGGATTTGAACTGGGGAAAAAGGATTTGCAGTCCCCCGCCTTACCGCTCGGCCATGCCGCCAAAACGATACAAAATAAAATAAATATATGAGAATACCCCACCCTTTTTCTATTGAAAAAAAAACAAACGTGCACCTTCAGTCACAAAAGCCAAAATTCAGGACAAATCGGAACCTTTAACTATTAATTTCATTCCTGAACGATTCTTGAATTTGAATCTAAAAAAATGGTTTTTTCTTAATGAGATAAGAAAATCCAAATTGATACATAACTAATCAATATTGATTTTATTCAAAAAAAAAATTCTTTTCCATTTCAATTATAACAACAACTATCGGTATATGTAAATCCTAGAACAAAAATGGAAATTGTTACACAGATATTATCTAATCGGGTATCTTATCCGTATATAATACCTATAAAAATTTTCAAGAAATTCTCGTGCTTCCATTTTTTTGGACAATTTTTCATTAAATAGATTGGATAGAAAATACAAATTTAACACGACATGTGCTGTCCCGAACGAATATGACTGCAATAAAGTAAGAGACATATATATAGATAGCTATAGCTGGAGTTAGATTTGTGCATGTTTAATAAATACAAGCCTTATTATGTTACCCACCCCAATAGTATTCTCAAATTCTAAAAAAAAATAGTGAAAAATATCTCTCTTCTCTGCTCTGCGAATTCTAATGCTTTTTTGAACAATTGAAAAGGTTAAGTGTTCAAAAAAGAAATTCTATATTGTTTCTGATTATTAGATTAGGTCTTTATCTCATCGAGCAGAGCAAAAATCCTGAATTCATTTATTTTTCTGGCATCCAATCGAATTGGTAATATCATAATAATGGTATAAATTGAATCCATTTTTTGTTTTGATATTCTTTAAAAAAACTCCAAAAGTCTAGGTGGAATTTTTCAACCCCTACCCCTTTCCATTTATAATTTAGATTATATCTGTTTGTTTTGTTGCAAATTCAAATTTGAGTATAAAATTCTATTTATTCCTCTATTCATAAACATAAATAGGTATTTCATGCCATGCACGGAGTTAGGTAAAATTTCATGTGATTCAGTAAAAAGAATAGAAATTCCATTATTGCTAAATCTATTCATGTGATTCGATGAAGAATGACAGCAAATCGTGGGATATTTTCTATCAATGGAAAATGGAAAATGCTTGAGGATGGAAATGAGGGAATGTCTACAATACCCGGGTTGAATCAGATACAATTTGAAGGATTTTGTAGGTTCATTGATCAGGGCTTAACAGAAGAACTTTCTAAGTTTCCAAAAATAGAAGATACAGATCAAGAAATTGAATTTCAATTGTTTGTGGAAACATATCAATTGGTAGAACCCTTGATAAAAGAAAAAGATGCCGTATATGAATCACTTACATATTCCTCTGAATTATATGTATCCGCGGGATTAATTTGGAAAAGCAGTAGGGATATCCAAGAACAAACTATTTTTATTGGAAACATTCCTCTAATGAATTCCCTGGGAACTTCTATAGTAAATGGAATATATAGAATTGTAATCAATCAAATATTGCAAAACCCTGGTATTTATTACCGGTCAGAATTGGACCATAACGGAATTTCGGTCTATACCGGTACCATAATATCAGATTGGGGGGGAAGATTAGAATTAGAGATTGATAGAAAAGCAAGGATATGGGCTCGTGTGAGTAGGAAACAAAAAATATCTATTCTAATTCTATTATCAGCTATGGGTTCGAATTTAAGCGAAATTCTAGAGAATGTTTGCTACCCGGAAATTTTATTGTCTTTCCTGAATGATAAGGAGAAAAAAAAAATCGGGTCAAAAGAAAAT